GTATTGTTACTCTTGCTCCCGTCAGGATAAATCTGACCCCTTCCCCTATTCCCGCCTACATATATCGGATATTTTAAGAAGTTAACACCCTTATTAGTAGCGGGGTCCGGAGAAAGAATAGGAAAAGTTATTTCACTATATTTTTGACCAGGAACAGGGCCTATGACAATAATGTTTTTTTTAGCGGGGCGATAGCTCTGAAAAGGTGGATTGCCTATCCTTTCTTTCATCTCGGGCGAAATACGCTCAGGAGGGGCTAATTTGAACCCCTCGGGTAAAATAAGAACAGCTCCCACATTTAAAGCCCCCTTTTTGCCATTAGCAAGAACTTGTTTCAGTTGCATATCATAAGGAATTCGAACAACTGCTTCAAATACAGTATCAGGCAGTACTGTTTGTGGAACTTCAATATCCACAGGCTTATTAGCTAAATGGCAATTCGCGCATACAATACGCCCAGTTGCTTCGCGTGGATTTTCATAACCTTGCTGCGCAAAAATGGGATATGCATTGGAAAGAGATGCCTGAGTGATTATATATAGCATGAGCGATACAGAAATGGATCGAGTAATCTCTTTCGTTATACAAGAGAGGGTCTTTATAGTTTGCATGGTCCAATCATTGATCTCAAAATTTCTACAATAAAATTAGGTGGGTTACTAGTATAGTTCCCGACCCCCCATTACACTATATTACCAAAAAAGTTACCAAAAAAGTTTTACTGGAATAGAGTATAGAACCACCGGAAGGGTAGTCAAGGGGTAAGTAACGCTTGGCTTTGTGTAGTGTATAAAGCAATAAAGATGATAATTGTATCGTTGGATCCGGTCTTTTTTCATTCCTTCGTTTCCTTCATTGCAGTATACATCACTAAAAGTGACGGGCATAGTCCGTTGAAATAACGGAAGGACATATATTTTAAGGCTATATGTAAAAGGGATGGCAAAATCCAACCCAAAATGGATACGATTCTATCATTATAATCATATCCAAAACTTTTGACGACATAGACAATTATGAATTCCCAAATGGCTTTCGAATGATATCCTAAAAAAATATCACTTAAAAAAACAAGGCAAAGGGCTTTTATTGTGTCGCTTAAATTATATAAGAATTCTTGAAACCAAGAGTTAAGAATAACGAGTTGTCCCTTACCCAGAACAGAATAACCGCTTAGAATAACGAAATAGATTATATTTTGCGAGAAGTGTAAAATCGTATGGATCTGATCCTCATTGTGTATCTTCATTAATTGGACCGTTTCCTTGTGGATTCCTATACGAAACTTTTGGAAATCTACTTCTGGGCATTCCTTTACCATTTCGTCCAAAAGAAGAAGTTCCTCTAATTCTATGAATTTTTCTATCAGACTTTTTTTACCTTTTTCTTGAATCTCATTTAAAAAAGGTTCGGATTGCCTGATATTCCACCAATTAGTAACCCAACATTCTAGGCTTTTAGTAAATAACATAGAGATCCACCAGGGTAAAAATACTATAGATGCGAGGTAGGGAATGGTTTTTTTTTTTTTTTTCATCCGTAAATTTTGAAGTTTAAAAATACTGTTTCAACATGTTTCAATTGAGCAAATTCGAAGCAATTGTCTTCTTTCGAGCAATGTCCCAAAAAACGACTTCAAGCAAGAAATCTTATTCAAGAAATAGTATTTATTTTTTCCATTATTTATTAAAGTAAAGGAAAGTTTTTAGACAAAAAAAACCGCCTTTCTTTTCTATTCTATCAAAATTTCAAATATTTAGAAATCTACAATTTTATATTCCTAACCTCTTTGGTTATTGTGTTATTGAATTGAGTGTAAATTTACATACGCTACATACGCATAGAAACCCTTTTTAGTTTGGGTTAGAAAAGGGGTTTCGTTGTAACTTTATTGGTGTTTCATATACGTCTGCTTTTCTTTGACGCGAATGCACCTTTTCTTTTGCTTTGAAGAACCTTCGGTTATTCAATTAGGTTATAGAATAGAGAAAAAAAAATTCTAAAGAAAAGAGCATCCATTCCTTTCTTCTCTGCTGACGAAAACATTTATTCTATTTCTTCGCTTCGGGTTCATGTTCATTTCAAAACTTCGATCGGTACACGCAAGAAATAGGCTAATTCAGCAGCCTTTTGCTCCATTTCGCGTGGAGTCAAATTCTCATCAGTACGGATCAAGGGAAGGGCCCCGTGGCCCCGTATTTCCATATAAAGGATACGATGAACAGAAAAACCCTCTTTAGCTTCGATTCTGATAGACTGAATATCTTTCATAAGGAATCGTAGGAAGATCCGACGATTTCTTCCAGGGAATCCCCAACGAAAAATACACACTATTCCTTCTTTTCTATCGAATTGATCATACCCACTGCCTACATTCCATGAAATTGTGCACCATAAATAGGAACTAATAAAGAGACCCGCAATTCCATAGAAAGACATCACGACCCCTTGGGGGAAAAAAAGAATTTGCTGAGACGGACAAAAAGATATCCAATTTCTGCCAAGATAACTGGAAGCTCCAACCAGTAAGAATCCTAATGAACCTAAAAAAAGGATAACAGCCCATAAAAAATTGCTTGTTTTTCGAGACCCCGCTATAAGTTCTATCCGTATATTTTCAGATCGACAACTCATACTAAACTCGTCTTCATTTTTTTATTAGAAGAATGGCCTAAATCCATTTTATTTGACTTTCTTTATCTATGTCTATAAAAAAAACTAGAATTCATTTCCCGATATAGTATCTTTGCACATGCACAAGACTTCTGTCTGCTATTTCCATTCCGGGGGTGCGGGGCGGCCTGTTGTATCATATTATACTAAATAGAATAGCTATGTTATCTAAGTCTTGAATTGAAAAAAATATTTATATATAAGAAAAGATTTTGCCCCATCGAATCTAAAAAATCTTGTTTTTTTGAACATGAAGAAATAAAGAAGCTATTGAAAATGCTGGAAATACTAAGCCTACTAAAGGAACTAAAATGGAGGGTAAGTTATTTAGAGTTGTCATAAAATGGACTACCTCGATTTAAGATTTGTACCTGTTATTGTTATATTGTTATGTTATAAGGATACCTTAATCTTACAATAATTTGAATTCGCATTTCGTATATTAAGGATAGCTAAGTGTGTATTTAGAATATAATTAAGTGCAAGGAATTAGGAACTAAATAAAAGGATTTTCTCATATTTCTACACGAAATTTATGTATAATAATCCACTTTCGGTCGTTATTATTCTTAGTGCTCCTCTTTTTTTTTATATACTTAGTCTCTTGTTTTTATCCCTATTCTTGTCTTCTAATTTTAATTGAATAAATTCATTTTCTAAAGTAAAGAGTTTTTTACCATTACCAATTCGAGAAAAGCTCTTACAATGTAATCCAACAACAAAGATTCTTAATCAAAATTAGGATTCTCGAGACCCAAAAGATATAGAAAGACTTTTTAATTATACATTATAATTAGATACGCAAGGCAAAGAGCATTCAATTATCTTTAGCCTTTCTTCATTTTTCCGAAGGTCCTTTTTTTTATCGTGTTAATAGAAATATTAATCGTGGGAATTTCCGTAAAGAAAAGAATACAAACCGTGAAAATCGAATAAACAAGCCACACAATGCTTTAATTGTTTACGCTGTATGATTCCATCGAGCATACCCTTTTCCAGTAGGGGTTCCGCCTCTTGTGAACCTTCGGGTACTTTTTCATTCAATACTGCTTCAATTACTCTTGGACCTGCAAATGCAATGCAGGTGTTGGGTTCGGACAAAACCACATCGGCTAACATACCAAAACTAGCTAGCACCCCACCAGTAGTCGGAGATGCAAGGATTGATGCATAGAATAGCTTTTTATTTTCATTTTTTTTTTGTCGAAAATAATATAAAGTCCCAGATATTTTAGCCATTTGCATTAAGCTAAAACTCCCTTCTTGCATGCGTGCTCCCCCCGAAGCACACACTAGAATAAGAGGCATAAATGCACTGGTAGCACGTTCGATCAAACGGGCAACTTTCTCACCCACTACGGATCCCATGCTACCTCCCATAAACCCAAACTCCATAGACCCAAATAGTACGGGAAGACCATAAATTTCACCCTTTCCTGTTTGAATAGCTTCAAGTAATCCCGTCTCGTTTTTATAACGAGCAAGACGGTCGTGATAAGGCTCATCCTCTATATCTTCTTCCTCTTCCGGTTCTACTATTCCGTGAAACAAGCGTTTCTCACTTTTCACTTGAGCCCTTTTTTGCACCATTTCGTCTACAAACTTCCATACCTTCGAAAGTGTCTTATCTATAATAGAAAATGTCTTATCTATAACCTTCCGTTTTTTAGAAAGCCCTCCTTCCCCTTTTTTGTTTTTCTTTGTAACCTTCCGCTCTTCGCATGAATCCCCTTCCTGATCTTTCGAAGTTTTATCCTCTTGTTTTTCTTCTTCCCCATCTTTATCTTCTGGGCTTTTCTTGACCTCCGCAAGCTCTTGTTCTTTTAGAACTTCCCATGATTCAAGAAGTCGTTCCTCTAAATCGAAATCTTGCCAGTTTTTTTTCGATTTATACCTATCGAATTTCGGAGGCCTCTCAAAGAATTTTTTCAAGATTCTTAAAACTGTAACAAGATCTTCCTTAGATATCTTGTGGAGTTTTTCTTCTATATACTTTTTTTCTTCTATTGACTGTTGGAATTTTTCTTTCTCAGGGGAGTCTTCTGCTCCCAATTCAGCGAAGAATTTTAATTCGAATTCCGATAATTCGAATTCTTCTTCCTCACCATCGAATGGGAGTTTTTTACAGATTCTGATCAAAATTCTGAAAAGTGTAATAAGGTTTTCCTTAGACAGCTTGCGGAATTTTTCTTCTATATACTTTTCTATAGACTGTTGGCATTTTTCTTTCTCAGGGGGGTCCTCCGCTCCCAATTCAGCGAAGAATTCGAATTTGAATTCCGATAATTCGAATCCTATTCCTAATTCCGATAATTCGATTTCTAATTCTGCTTGCTCACGATCGAATTGTAATTTTTCTTTGTCATCCTCAAGGAATTGGTTTTCAGGAACTTTTCCCGTCTTCTGTCTAACCCATTCGCGATAGTCGCCCTCCAAAGCAACTCGCTCAATACTTTTTATACTAAGTTCCAAAATTGCGTCCTTGGACAACTCAGAGAGAACTTTCCGATACTTCTCCAACTTCTCAAGGACTTCTTCCCGAGACTTCTCAAGGAGGTCTAGGTCTTGCTGATACTTCTCAAAGAGGTCTTGTTGAGACTTCTGAAGGAGGTCTAGGTCTTGCTGAGACTTATCGACAAGGAGGTGATATTTCTCAAGGAGGTCTTGCTGAGACTTCTCAAGGAGTTCTTCCTGAGACTTACGTTGGAGTTCGAGTTCCTCCAACTTCGCAAGGAGTTCGTGATGAAACTCGTCAGGGAGTTCCTTCAACTTCTCAAGGAGTTTTTCCTCAGACTCATTAGGGAGAACTTCCGGATATACCTGAAGGATTTGTTCCCTAAACTTAGACGAACCCCCTTCCTTAGTTTTTTTTTCTGGAGCTCTCTCCCTTTCCCCAGGATCCCTTTTCTTTTGATATAAATCATATAAATCAAAATCCCAGTACTCGTCCGAATCTTTGGCTGAAGAATCCCATTTTTGAACAACTTCTTCTTCGTATGAATCCCATTCTTTTTGTAGCTTTTTATCTCTAACTTTCCATCTTCTGTCGGCATAAAGAGCCTCCTCTGAATCCCATTCAATGGGATCAATGGAGTTCAGCTTTTGGTCTATAGGATCAAAAGTCGTTGGATCGAGCAAAATACCGATTCTGTCTGAACTATTCATTTTCAGATGGGACCCACAGTTGACGCAAATATACATTTCTTTTAGTAAATTTTCTTTTAAATGTGCCGTTTCGCACTTCTCGCAACCATCCCACAGATGTAAGTACGGTGCGAAAACATCTTCGTACTCTTGTTGCGGTTCAGTCTCGGACTCTTTTTCCGATTCATCAACCCCCCCTTTTTTATCCGATTTAGATTCATTATCATTAAAGCCCTCGTTTTTATCCGATTCGGATTCATTAAAGGTTTCATCGTCATCGGATTTTTGAATAACAAAAACAATTTCGACTTCAACCGATGACGATTCATTAAAGGCTCCGTTTCCATCCGATTCTTTAGAACTTTCACTTCTAGTTAAATTAGTTAACTCATTACTATTCGTGCTGGCTGAATCAAAACCCAAACTACGGACAATACGTAAACCCCTCTCATTTGCATTCTTATTAAGATCATTAAGAGAAGGGCAGCTAGAATCGGAAAGGGTTACTACAAAGACAGAGTATCTATTAAGTTCTAAACAAGTATTTCTGGTCATATACTACCTGCATCACTATAATATTTTTATTTCTATTTATATTAAAAATAGAAAGTATAACGTCCCTAGAGAGCATCGTTATTCGGAGATCCATTTAATAGACTGAATCGGAAATGTTGTCGTTGTCAAGGGGAAAGAGTCAATTCAATTTGTTTTATAGAACGCCAGTGTTAGGATTGTCAATCGATCCTGTTTTCCATCTACATCTACCCTCTAATGAGGCATTACCTATCATATCGATAACAGTCTCGAAATGCAACTGAACCCCGTTTCTTTTACAAATTTTGAATATCAAAATACATAGAACAATAAGCCTGATTGTTTCCCCGAGTTTCTTTTCTTTTGCCTATTTATATGAAAAGACAATACCGAGAGAGTGTGCGTTTTTTTTTAAATGTAATCGTTGAAAGAGTTTATTTCCTATCAAACTAAGCAGAGCAATCCAATCACTAAGATTATTAACTAATTTAACTACTAAAACTAATAAGGAGTGGGGGTTGAAAGAAATTATTCCTTTTTGCGAGAACCCGGAGTACTCCATATGACATAGTCCCGATATAGCCTCCCTTTGAATCCTAAAGTAAAGGGACGAAAGAGGGTGTTCTCGAAGATGAATTGTGAATCCAAGACAAGAATAAAAAGGCTTTGTTTTTTCTTCCCCCAAAAAGTAAATAAAAGAAATATAATAGAATCTTGGTTTTCGGCTCAATCCTTTCTTTTAGTAAAAGATTGGGCCGAGTTTATTTTAATTGCACCAATTCAATTATCAATTAAGATAAAAGACTGAACAGCAATTAGTGGATTACATTACTGGATTACAAAGTATCCATTGCAGCAAACTCAAATTTTATCTCCTTCCATATTTCACAAGCAGCAGCCAGTTCAGGACTCCACTTGCAAGCCTTACGGATAATTTCATTACCCTCAGTAGCAAGATCAAGCCCCTCATTACGAGCTTGTACACATGCTTCTAGGGCTACTCGATTAGCTACGGCACCTGGTGCATTTCCCCAAGGGTGCCCTAAAGTTCCTCCACCGAATTGTAGTACGGAATCATCTCCAAAGATCTCGGTCAGCGCAGGCATATGCCAAACGTGAATACCTCCTGAAGCCACAGGCAAAACGCCC